GCTTATGTATGGGGGGGGGTTCCCATATCTTTTTTAATGGAATGAGCCTATCCTCTCTCTTCTCTATTCATATTCCAAAATTGAAAAAGGAATCTTGTGACTGATCCCTAATCCAAGACCGGAATTTTGGAGGACTCTTCTGACCAAATCAAAATAGATAATTGTCAGCAAAGTTGTTTCTTTTTTTCTTCAAATCCAAAGAATTCTTCTTACTTTATACATAGGTCATCGATTCAGCACAAAAAAGGGTTGTTTGAAATACCAATTTTTTCAATATTTTCCAATCAAATTTCCAATACCACTAAAAGTCTCAAATCTTTTTATCAACATGAGTGTTTTATATCGAAAAAAATTCCAATTATTATTATTAATTATTCATTTGGAAAACATTTCGATTCTAGAGTAAAACATAGTAGTAGAAAGAGTACCGTGCTTTGTCTGGACTTCAAACTTTAGCTTTAACCATGTTAATGGGTTAATGGTCCCATATTATTGGTTTGGTTCATAGAGAATCAAAATAAATTTACCAACAAATCACGAAATGCTATGGTTCTTAAATATGATTTGAAATTGATTCAGAAGTAATTCGCGGAATCATGCACCCTTTTCCCTTTGGTCCTTAGTTATAAGGAAAAAAAGTGCAGCTGGGCGGGTCCAGCCTATTCTTGAAATAAACAACTCGCACACACTCCCTTTCCAAAAAAGATCAATACACCAATCACTACACTTAGATTTATTGGATTTGTTGCTAAAATATCGGTATTAAACCCAAAACTCCCGGCGAATGGCCAGTGAATCAAAGAAACGAAAGAATCGGTTCCATTTTTCATATGATCTCCTCTTTTAGATAGACTAAAAAACAAAGAACTTCGTTTTTTTCTACGTAATTCCATAATATTTAGATATTTATTTAATTTCTTTGTTTTTTTTAGTAATTTGCCTATTTCGACACCGAGTCAAAAATTGATTTCGAACCTCTTTCTTTGAATTAGCAATTGGGGATTCCCGCTAAGAAAGATACTTTTTTTTAGTATTAGGGACCGGGACTTCTGTCAATTGCAAAACCCCTCGTTTGTTGCAACATCCCTTAAAAAGAGGGTTTGCTTTAGCTTTAGACTAAGAAAGGGAAAGAAAAAAGCGAATTGGTATGCTTATTTTATATTTAAAATCCTCAAATAAGTCCTTGCAATTGTAGGAGTTAAATCTTGATAGAATTCGAAAAAAGCCCGAAACACAGATATACTAAATACGAGAAAAAAAAAAATAAGTCAATTTCCTTTCCTATTTATAGGATTAAACAAAAGGATTCGCAAATAAAAGCGCTAAGGCTACAACCAGTCCATAAATTGTTAAAGCTTCCATAAAAGCCAGACTAAGCAATAAAGTACCCCGTATTTTTCCCTCCGCCTCGGGTTGTCTCGCAATCCCCTCGACTGCTTGGCCCGCAGCAGTACCTTGACCAACTCCAGGTCCAATAGAAGCAAGTCCAACAGCCAACCCTGCGGCAATAACGGAAGCGGCAGAAATCAGTGGATTCATAATAAGTTCCTCGCACTAAAATAAAGAAAAAGTAAAGAAATCGTTAATGATACAATCGTGCAATGAATTATGACTTAATTATTCCGTCACTAGGATTCACCCAGCCGAAGTAACTAAGAACTCCGAATTGGAGTAATAATAATATTATTTTTGAACCATCAAAACTATTTCGATATCCCTTTTTTAGTTCCGATCCACACGGGCACAACACAGGATTTTTGTGAATCCATACGACTTTGACGTTTGTTCTTTCATTTCTTTTTTCGGAACCTTTTTTTGAATTCTTCGTTCGTTTTCTTTATTTTATCTCTTTATTTTTATTGATTCAATTCCCAGTCAAAGCAAAGACGAAATCCAACAATTTCTATTGGAATCCTTATCGAAATTCATAAGAGTCACAAGAGTAGGATGGATTAGATATATCTTTAGTTCATATATAACTAGCAATATCTAATATCCCATATACATGTCTTTCTTCCAGAACGTAAACCAACTATTCATATCTTAGATTCAAAGTATTATTCGTCTCTTAAAGTCAATCGTATTCTAGAACCCCTTTTTAATAAATCCACGAGAGTTGGCATTTGATTCGATAATCAACTAAAAAGGTAATCGTTTTAGAAAGCATCTTTCGTTTCTTTTTTTTTTTATCTTTTTTTTTAATCAATCGCCTGTTCTGTTTCTGTTATACTATAAGAATTTTTATTCAAATTATCACTCTTGGTATTTGCTATTGGAATTGAATGAACAAAAATGAACAAAACTATATAAAGAGAATATTAGTTGACGGGGAGTATGATATAATAAGGCCAAAGAGTAATTTTAGGAAAAAGATCTTTTTTTTTGATCTCTTTCCTACAATCCTCCAATATCGTAATTATTTTTATACAACTCTTGGTCGTATATTCTGTATTTGTAGATTTATGTTTGTATATGTATATTTCCTAAATCGATTATCTTGAGTTACGCATACATTGCCTTGTTCTAAGCTACAAAAAAAAGACAATTTCGAAAACGAGTCAATGATGTCCCTCCATGGATTCGCCTATATAAGCCGCAGCTAAAGTTGCAAAAATAAGAGCTTGAATACCGCTTGTAAATAATCCAAGGAACATGACAGGTATAGGAACCACTAAAGGGACTAAAGAAACAAGAACAACAACTACTAATTCATCGGCTAATATATTCCCAAAAAGTCGAAAACTAAGTGATAAGGGTTTTGTGAAATCTTCTAAAATGTTAATGGGTAAAAGAATTGGAGTCGGTTGAATGTATTTACTGAAATAACTTAATCCCTTTTTTGAAAGACCCGCATAGAAGTATGCTACTGACGTGAGCAAAGCTAAAGCAACGGTAGTATTTATATCATTCGTGGGTGCGGCTAACTCCCCATGAGGTAACTCTATGATTTTCCACGGTAAAAGAGCACCTGACCAATTCGAAACAAAAATAAAAAGAAACATAGTTCCAATAAAGGGAACCCATGGGCCATATTCTTCTCCAATCTGAGTTTTGCTCACGTCTCGAATGAATTCAAGGACATATTCGAAGAAATTTTGACTGGCAGTTGGAACGGTTTGTGGATTCCGAACGGCTAGAAAGGCTGAACCTAATAAGATAGCAATTACAACCCAAGAAGTAATAAGTACTTGGGCATGGACTTGGAACCCGCCTATTTGCCAATAGAAATGTTGGCCTACTTCCACACCGGATATATCGTATAACGCCTTTAGTGTGTTGGTGGAACATGATAGAACATTCATATTGCCCTCTGACCGAAATAGAAATAAAAAAGGAATTATTTTGATTCAACCATCTTCTTTTCGACTTGTCTACTTGAATTGTATATTTTGCATATCTGCTAATTATATAATATCCACCAGTAATATCCACCAGTTTTTGTTTCTTTTGTGCAATTTAGGAATAGTACCCAAGCCATAAATCCATGGAGTTACCAAAATCATTTATTTATCTTATTATTAATCAACGATTTCGTATATAGCTAGAGCGACCCTCACAAATTGCGAATACTAATTTGTTAAGAATTAATCGGATTGAAGCTATAGCGTCATCGTTTGCTGGAATCGAAATATCTGCGAGATCGGGGTCACAATTTGTATCGATTAAACAAATTGTTGGAATTCCCAAAGTGATACATTCTCGAAGAGCCCTATATTCTTTGTGCTGATCAACGATGATTACAATATCGGGTACCCTCGTCATATATTTAATCCCCCCTAGATACGTTTGCAGGCGTGATAATTCTCTCTTCAAAATAGCGGCACCCCTTTTGGGAAGACTGTCAAGTCTCCCCTTTTTTTGTTCCGTTCTCAAATCCCTGAACTTGTGAAGTCTCGTTTCTGTAGTGGACCAATTCGTTAACATACCACCGAGCCATTTTTTATTAACATAATGACACCGAGCCTTTATTGCAGCTCGCGCGACTGAATCAGCTGCTTTATTTTTAGTACCAACAATTAAGAATAGTTTTCCCCTACTTGCCGCATCAAAAACTAAATCACAAGCTTCTGATAAAAAACGAGCAGTTCGAGTAAGATTTGTAATATGAATACCTTTGTGTTTTGCAGATATATAAGGTGCCATTCTAGGATTCCATTTCCGAGTACCATGACCAAAAAGAATTCCTGCTTCCATCATCTCTTCCAAATGGATGTTCCAATATCTTCTTGTCATTTCTCCCCCACTTCGTCTTTTTTTTAAGAGACGAGGCGCCCTGAAATAAATAATTGTTCCGAGGGAACCTTCTCTTCTACCAGAGATTTACCATTGATACACGACCCAGGCCATTCATTACTTTCTATTCATTATTATACTTTTTTCTTACCATTAAGAAATCAAACGATCACAAATAGTTAAAAGAATCCGCTCCTAGGACTTATTAAACCCCCTAAGCAATTGCTCGGATGTATCATGTAAAGTCGTTGAAATGCAAGAGTCAAATAATTCTCTGTGGTGTAAGAAAATATCTCTCATTTCCCCCCCAAATAAATTCCTTTTTTGTTTTTGTCTTTCCAAAAGAATGGTGTTATGCTGCCTTGAACCGTGCACTAATCCTTTGAATCCGGTACCTGCGGGTATTATTCCCCCCAGAACAACGTTTTCCTTCAAGCCCTTCAACCAATCGATACGACCTCGGAGAGCTGCTTTTGCTAAAACTCGCGTGGTTTCTTGAAAACTTGCTTCGGATATAAAACTTTGAGTATTCAGAGATGCTCTCGTTATTCCCAATAAGATAGTTCGATAACGGATCACTTCTTCCAAAGCGCGCCCCGTTCGTTCCGCTCGTAACAATCCAATTAGTTCGCCGGGTAAAAAAATATTAGACATTTCATCTTCTGAAACCAAGACTTTTGATGTTATTTGACGTACAATAATTTCTATATGCTTATTATGGATCTGCACCCCCTGCGATCGATAAATCTTTTGGATCTTATTAACCAAAGAGATACGACTTTGCACTATAGTTAGCTCAGCACCAATCAAGAACCCCCAAGGAATCCCAAGAATTCTTGTTATACGCGCGTTCCAACCCTCAACTCTCTTTTCTAGGTTCATCGATATTGAATCAAGCGAACGCACTTCTACCACCTGTTCTACTTTTGGAAGACCCTGCGTTATATCACCAGATCGCGATTTTTCATATATAAATGTAACTAATGTATCCCCTTCGTAAAGGATTTCTCCATAATGCCCATGAACAGTAGCTCCAGGAGTAGCCAAATAAGGCTTAGCTGATCGTATTACTACAGAGTTAACTTTAACAATTAAAACTTGACCAGATTTTAGGTGTGGTCCGTTTTTAGTTATACATACATTTTCACAAAGAAACTGCCCAAGACTAATTATCGGGGAAATTTCCTCACAATAATTATGATGGAGAAAATACCAATTCAAATTAAATGGATTCAAAATGATCTTACTGTCTGTATCAGGATTATAAATTTCCCCCTTTTCGTCCATTAAATAATATTTAAGTACTTGACAAGTCCGTTTTAAATTGTCAAGTTTCAAATATTTAGTTACCGAGCGATGATTATGAGTTTTTAAATAGTAAAATGAATAAAAATTCGCAATTTGAAGGACTGTTCCTAAGGGTCCCAACGAATTCCTAATTGGGGTTAGAGAATCCTTTTGAATTGGAATTGATTGTTTTATCACATTGGGATATTTTACATCGTTCAATGGACCCATTCGAAAATAATTAGATGATGACAAAATTATCAAAGATTGGCATTCCTTATTTCTATTCAACAACGTACGAATAGTTCCTTGATTTTGGCTAAGTGATTGTTTAACCCCCGCCTTGCCAAAAATGGAATAAAACAGATTGCTATTGGTGCGAACGGAACCATTATCAGAGATCAATCCTAAAACTGACGGATGATTCCTTTTTCTGATATATGAAATTTGGGATTTCACTAAGTTGATTCTTAAGAAGTCGCGAATCAGACCATTTGTACGTACTTCAACAAAGGAAGCACAAACCTCTTCGGCGGACGAACTTTTTTTGTCTTGGTCCCACTTCAACACTAAACACGTCCGAACTAATTGAATACTTGTATCAGGACTTGCCCGAGCCGCTTTGCCCTTCCCATAAAGTACATAATTGACAACTCTAAATTGCATATTATCCTTTTCCCGCAGCGGATCCTGGGGGAAGAGTGTTGCTAAATTTATACCGTCCGCTATTTCATATGTGACTACGGGTCGAACCAAAACAAAATACTTTTTCTTGGTAGGTGTGATCCGTTGAACATAGATCCATTTTTTAAATTTTTTTGATTCCTTAGTGGCTTCCTTAAGTTCTTTTTTTTCCCTTTCTGGTGGTATCAAGATGCCACTGTGTCGGGATATCTTATCTATCTCTCCGGGAAAATGGATATCTCCTGAAAATATTTTTAGTTCAATACCACCCTTTTTTCTCTCCATTCGGACCAATCCGCCCATTCGGCTTCTTATATTTAAAGCGACTCGTGTATCTACTCCAATGATACTATTATTCCGTACCATTAGGTAAGAAGATTCGAGAAAACTATGCACTTCCTCGGGAATGAAAAAAAGGCGATCTATTTTCATTTGGTATTTTGTCTTAATTTTTTTGAGTCCTCGATACTCAATCAAGTCCTCTTTTTTGACGATTGAATGCGCCCCCAGAGTACCATATTTAGTAATTCCGGAACTCTTTCTTCTGTATCGAGGATCGTCGAAATAAGCAAGAATACTATTTATACGGAAAATACCCCCTATGGGTATTTCAATCGAGATACCTGAATGGGGCATTAGCTCTTTCTCTTGTTCTTGAATCGAGTGCAATGGAATACAAAATCGATTTCTTTGTCTTTTTGCCAATAAATCCGAATTCGCGTGGAGAATTGCAGGATGTATGAGATTATAATGCCTAGTACCGATGATTCTATTAAATCCCGAATAATCAGACATCTCAAGAATTCCACCTTCTTTTTTAGAAGAAAACTCAGAACGAAAGAATTTGTGTCTCGCTTGATCATTATTCACCGAGAGCGAGAGGCTAGAAATCTCTCTTCGTTCGACAGAAAGAGCAAGAGAATGAATATTCATTTGATCTTGATCCTTGTAGAGTGAAAAAGCAACTATACTCGATCTGCCTGAACCCCCCGATAATATCCATAAATGACTTGTTTTTGGCAAAAGGTGTACATTACTATATGTAATTTCGGGTACATGGTACACATCAGTACTCCAGTGCATTTCTCCTTCTGAATCAGAATAGATATGTTTTCGAACCCTCTCTTTAAAATTCAAAGTGTATGCTCCCGCCCGAATCTCAGCAATCACTTGTTCTGATTCGACATATTGATCATTTTGAACTAAAAGAAAACTTTTTGGTGGAATAGTCACATTATGCATAATATCTTCACTCTCAATAATTACATCCAAATCTATCGAACATAGAAAAGCAGG